CCCCGCTTGGGCATTTGATCTTTGAATTCCAGGATCTGCTGCTGGGCCCATTTCTCAAACGTCAGCGGGTGACGATTTGATTGGAAAGTTTGAGGTTGATAAGGAGCGGGGATAGATGGAAGGGCGTCGAAGGATAGGTCCCCCTTTCCACTCTTTTTCATCCTTTAGGATGTTGAAATCTCCAATAAAAAATGGGTTATGACCGTCGAGCTTCATCAGCCGCCTCTTCCAGTTCGCTGACAAAGGAGGTCCTCCTACCCTTATAGATAGGGGTGGGAGGGCCTCTAATATTAAGATAATCAATTTGTTACCCGCAGGTAACAACAATCTTCTGCCACCAGTCTATATCCCTGGACTAAAGCAGGTCTAGAGAGTCCAGGTTGAGGACAGTGGCAATCCTACCACTAGTAATGAATGTGCCATGTGAAAAAACACCACGGGCGTCTGGTCTTCGTCCAGGTTGCACTCCTGAAGACGACCATATCGAGATTTTGTCTTCTACAAAGATTTTTGACAGCGTTTCTTTTGGGCCTGCTGCCGAGGCCTCTCACATTCCAGGACAAGATCTGAATTGAGATTTATGGTTTCCCTACTTCTGCTCCCACCCGGGCTTGTTGAATTCCCAGGGTTACATCCTTTCTTCTTCTTGGCAACCACTATAAAGTCTTGTTCTGCTAATGCCCCAGCTTGCTGATATCTTAATTATAACTGTCAGCAGGAAAGCTCCCAGGATCATCGTTTAGATGGTCAGGAGTGGGGGAAGACTCACCATTACCCAGGAGATTGAGGAACACAGGGCTAGGTCGGTGGCCGCGCAAAGAGAAGGGATTGAAAATGATGAGACTGTTTTTTGCTCCTGTAGCTAGGTTCACCGCTATCAAGACTATGATGGCCGTGGCTGCTAAGAATAATTTTCCAATGCATCAGATGGATGTGAAGAGTGCTTTTCTCAAGGGTGATTTGAAGGAAGAACTCTACATGAAGCGACCCCAAGGAGTCAAGAAGGGGCCAGAGAAGCTTGTGTGTAGGTTGAAGAAGTCTTTGTATGGCCTTTTGCAAGCACCTCGTCCCTGGAATTAGAAGATCAATTGGTTTCTCCTGGGTTCAGTTTGCCAATTACGGAGGCTGGTTTGTACGTTAAGAAGACGGGAAAGGACATTCCTTTTCTTGTCTCGTATGTGGATGATTCGATCGTCGATGGGGCTGACTTGTTGATCAAAGAGACCAAGCAGCAGCTTTCTAAGAAGTTGGATATTACTGACAAAGGTCTCTCACATTATTCTCTTGCTTTATCTGGCAAGAGAGGGATAGAATTTTCCTTAGTCAAGATAAGTATGCTAGACAACTCTTAGAGGGATAAAGCATGAAGGATGACAGGCCAAAACACTGACCCTGGTGTCAAATTGACAAAGAATTCAGGCACGCATGAGGTTGATGCTACTTTATACAGGAGTTTGGTTGGGACTTTTTTTTATCTCGCAAACACTGGACCAGAAATTGCCTTTGCAGTTGGACTTGTAGCCGACGTTTATGCAGTCTCCACAAGAGACCCACCTTAAGACAGCTATAAGGATTTTTGAATATGTCAAGGGAGTGGGGGGTTTGAAGTTTCGGAGAGAGATATCTCATAATGGATGGATGGTAGGAATCGCACTGAACTGATCAACCATTTCAATCCCTTGGAGGATTACTGATCGACTCTCTCTCTCGATCCGGATCCGTAATGTCTGGCATTGGCTGGGGGATCCAATACAGAGAACGATGGCGCAGGTAGAGTGTTGATTGATTCAGATTAGTCGTCTTCCTGATCAAAGAGATTTTGAGTCCAGGTCGACCGATAAGGCAGTCTCCGAAGTATAGAGGTGCTACACTTCTACCTGATGGATTCGAACACTCGCACTCGACCTATCCCTTTCACTGAGGTCGCACAATAACCTCTTCCCCTTCTTTCTCCCACTATATCCCGGGGCAGATCCTTCCAACTCATCTATCTCGGCTTTAAGGGATAGGGGGGCCTGATTGATCATAGGAGTCAATAGTAGGAACGGATGAAGCGATATCCTCGCATACACATCCAGAAAAGAACGAGAAGTCATCCCTAATTTCTATTAGGGCCCACCAGACAATTCCTTATTTATCAACCCGGAGACGAAAGCAGCTTCAGAAAGAGAAGATCTACTCCTGTCTTCCCCGCACCCGGCCGTCTGTTCCAAGCCTTCCTATCCGGATGCCTTTCTCTCGAATCAATATCCATAGCAGTAGCTAGTCTAGCTGGTCGGGGAGAGAAATGCCGACGAGCTACCCTCCTCTGAGACCCCCTGCCTGAAGATACTGCTCTTGAGGACCCTACCTCCGGATAAGAGGAATTCGAATAGCCGCGGCGATTGCTCCCGATTCCACTCCCGCTGCAACACTGCAAATGAGTTAGGAGTGAAGGAGGCTTTCCCGACGATTCGAATAGAGCAATTGAGCAACTAACCCTCCCTCTCAGCCATGGTCAATCTTACTCTCCCCTCCCTCAGATTCAGATAAAGGGTCAACGTCGACTTGAATAGGAACTGGCCCTTTCTCATGTTGGGAAATCGATGAATCAAATAGATGTATGCCACTATTCCGTCTTTCTCAGCCCAACCCTTCGCGTTATCGCTTCAGTAATCGCAGTCGATCGGACATCTATCCATTACGAAAACTCGTTCTGGCGGCATCTCCGATTCGGTCATCCGGCCAGCGGCGGGGCCATCATATTACGAACGGACGAACTATGCTCTCCTATCCGGAACCGTGGGTCTTTTCGAAGTGCAGTTCGCGACCGGGGGATCGAAAGAAGACCGCTGGGAAGGAAGAGGTTTTAGCAGTTTTGCAATCGGATATAGAGTGGGTAGGAAGCGTCAGCAGAGCTCTTTCCTTCGCTGAGCGAATGCTATCATGTAGGTACTCGAGCAATAGCTGCTTCAGGCGCTCGACCGGTGGATCGAATTGATGAACCTGCTGAACCGAACATGGGGGAGACGAGACCGGACCGTCCTGCATTCAATAAGACCCTCTTTCCAATACGTCGTTTTTGGTTGGCACCGTATTGATCGTTATTACATAAAAAAGATGACTGCCCCTTATGTTAGAGGGGGATTACCGCCTTTTCGATAAAGCGGGTAAGGATATGGGAATGCCCCCACCCACGGCAAGGAGCTTCCTGAAGGTCCCTTCGGTTCGCTGTCCGGGGAGGAATGGGATAGAGAGAGGAGCATAGAACCAAAATCTCCTCTGTTCGTAGTTACCGAATGAAGGAGGAGGAGACTTCAGAGTCAATCTGTCTCCCCTATCAAACCAGGGTCGCTACCGCTCCACCTTGTATTCCTGATCGACCGGCAGGGAGAAGTCGCGCATTTCAGATAGGAGATATTCAAAGAGTATTGAAGACGGATCTTTTGATCCTATCTCTATTAATTCCTTTAGGGCTCGGGCAAATGGGGTCACCCTAATCGAGGAATGGCAATCTCGTTTCGGCCTGGCCTTGTCTCTTCTCTCTGAAGGCTGTTCCTATTCATATTCAAATTGTTAGATAGCTTCTATCTTTCAGTTTATATCTTTGGTTCTCGAGGTTCTCAAGTTTCAATCCAGATGTAATGGATTGTATTTCACCCTCGCGATAATAGCTATATGGGTAAATTGCTTGACGATCTATCCAAAAGGAGCCGTGTCCATGCGGTTTTCCTCTCTCGCATAGAGCCAACCTTACTCTATGTGCTGTCCTGGGTGGGCTACCATCCTTTTCCATTCCACTACTTTACATGTTAGCTCGTCTCTGTCTTCGTCTTTGTGTCTGCCGATTCAATTGATGCTGCTCGTCCGTCAGGATGGCTCGACGTGGATCCCTATTCTTATTCCTAGTTCCACCTTCTTGACATAGTTTCCGTCTCTTGAATACCAACTTTCTGCAGGGGTGGATTGAGCGGTGGCAACGTCCGAAAGGTATGATTTAGTAGTAGATGGCCCCTTCCCTTCCGTGTTTGAAACGGCTTAAGATCGCCTCGCCTTGGTCGGCGAGAAGAAACATAGAAAAGAAAGAAGGTATGAAATCCTTAGCTCCACCACGTGTTAAGCATACGAGAATTGAGACTGCTACCAGCCCCGGGAATTCCATAGCTGTTAGCTCTGACCCCAAAACATCCAAGGTACCTTGAAATGACTAGGAGCTCGCATGAACCCATATCAACCCATCTTCAATCAAGAGAACCGGAACTAGCTGGAAGAGAAAAAGAAGTAGATTAGGACTGCCTTTTAGCATTAGCTGGCGGGGAACTAAGAGAGAGTTCAGCAGGAAGGGAAGGAAATCTTCAACTTAAACTTCAACTCGCGTAAAGGGAGAAAGAAAAGAACTGGAAATGCATAGGATATACTCGATGAAATTATGAATGAAAATCGCAACTACTGGTACAATAGATACATACGGGTACTACTGGCCCACTATCGCTAGACGGAATGACACTCTTGTTATACGGAATCACACTAGCACTCTTAGCTCTTTAGCTATTACGCTTGGTAGTAAGGCGAGGAATGATAGCAAGAGTGCTTTACGAGAAAGAACCCTTTACCCTTTTTCTCTTTGACCTTGACCTAGCCCTTGCTTTGCTCGTTTGACACCTTGACTGGCTAACTAAGAGACTAGTCCCCTTTCTGGCTGGAAAAGTAAGTAGGTGGGGTGTTGAAAAACTTATCCTTCAAGTGAAAAGAAAAAAGTGCCTGCTTAATCTGCAAAGGAAATAGGATAACCTTAGTCCAGGTGATAGTACACTCCATCTTTCTTTCCCATTTGAAAGAGTGCTTCCTGCGCTTGCCTAAGGGACAGAGACCGCTGGACTGGGATTAGGATAGGTTTACACAAGGCCTGACCTTAGCATTCCAATTAGATACCCCTTTAGATACTCTGCTACATCAACAAGAAAGAAGAAGATAAAAAAATGATGTCTCTTGCTGAAGTGTTTGGGAACATCAGTTAGACCAGACATTGAGCCTATTGAAAGCACAATTCAATTCCTGCTCCTAGACATTCAGATTAAGATAATAGTGAGAGCGATAGACAGAGAAGTATAGAATGCTATTGTTTCAGAATCCAACACTTGTAAACTCATATCTCCAGGGACGGAGGTACCTTAGATTAGAAGCCCATACATAAGGACAGGGACTGAGCTTAGGACTGCAGGAAAGAGGATAGCCACTAGGCCAGCTACTAGAGACACACACACTAAAAAAGATATGGGGAAAGCATATTCTCTAGGAGAAAGAAAGACATCCATCTTGGCTGACAGGGCTGACCCTGACTCTGATGCTTGACTAGAAATTATACTTGCTTCACTTGAAAGTACAATTTTAACTTCAAGGCTTTAAAGGAAAGAGACTTATAGATTGGCTTGAAAACTCCCCAGAGATAAAACATCTTAATTAGAAGAAGAGGTCTTTCTTGATCCTGGAGAGGTAAAGATTGAGACAGGTTGTCAGAGTCATTTCTATTGCTGCCTAAGAGCCCTACCCCTACTTAAGATATTGCTTGAAAGGCGTTGGTTGAGTGACTGCACTTGCCCCTTTGACTGCTGGATTGATTGACTTTGCCAGCTTCAAACCCTACTGTTCTAAGGATAAGGAAAGGAACTGAAAGGGGATGAAAATATAGCTCATATTCTTCTCTTCCTTAGACCCACCATCTATCTAGTTAGCCTCCTCGGTGAAAGAAAGGGAAAGCATTTTGAATATTAGCTCTTCCGGAGCACTCTCTTAGCTTAGCTATCTACTAGGGAATCTTATCTAAAGCCTACGATATTTGACTTCTCTCTTTTCCTTGAGATGCTTCCAGTGCGCTTCAGGGGTTCTCGAGTCCGGGAAAGGGGAAGGACAGAGAGGATACCATCTAAGAAGGACAGGGAGGAGACCGCCTCTAAGACTACTCTCCTGGATGAGAAAACTACCCGAGGGCTCGAAGTGAATGAAGAATGATTGAGATGATAGCTAGGATGAACTTGAAAAGATCACAGCGCATTCTTTCAAAGAGAAGAAGCGATTCTAGCAAAGAGAAGAAAGTCTCAAAGAAGCCATTCGTAAACCTACAACTGACTTACTACTATCTTCTTATAAGACAGACTGGGAGACAGAAGGGAGGCTCTATTCAACCATTCTAAAAAAGACTGGCTACCATATAAGAAGAAAGAAGAGACTGCCTACTGCTTTGAAAGCGGCTTGGAAGGAAGGAAAGACTCCATAACCAAAAGGCAAAATATTCACCAAAGCTCTCAGTGTCAAGCGTTTTGAACTGTTGAGGACAGGAAATCGTACAGGCCCAGAAGCTCATAGGCCCACGGCGCCTATTGATAGAACGAGTGGCTAATTCCTTTGGTTGGATTATCATCCTTCCTCCCTGCCGGCTTCCCCGGAGCCATAGGTTGGTGACTTGGCCGTGCTAGTGGCTGCAATGGCCTCATCCTGGGCAACTAGTTGAGGCATATTCCACTTTAGTTATCCCAACGCTTCGCAACTAGTCTGATAGCGGAGTGAAGCTTAAAGAAATTCCATTCCTTTCCGTGCCGTGCCGGTCAGCTAGGCCCACTAAGGCTAAGTGATAGAGTAAGGTGCGAAGCAAAGTCATATCGTAGTCAGTTAAGCGAGATGGAATAAAAAAACGAAAAGAGTTATCCCGAGATGCATGAATAAATTTCTTTCTCGATGCGGATCACAGCCTAGTTTCGTAGCCAAGGGGCGAAGGGAAGGCACGAAGGATAGAAGAATCAGTCTAAGGCTATGCTCTGGGTTCTGGGAAGGTAGTTCAGTCACCCAGTTCAGTCACACCCGATGGATAAGCAGTGATTCCTCTCTTAGCATCTTACCCGGCAAAAAGCCTTAAAGAAGGAATAACTGGCTAAAAGCGTAGTGGATTTTTTCCTGCTACCATTGCTAATGAATCAACTGGTATTGGACTGCTCTCAAAGGCAAGGGGGGATTACTCTTAACTAACTAAGCCTAAAGGCTATCCAGCTTAAGGATGAAATTCTTTAGAAGGAAATACCCCGTCGGTAGTTTTGCAAAGGCAGAAGGAAAAGGCTTAGTCACCAGTTTCATACGAACTCACGAAGAAGGAAGGATGCCAAAAATCCCGACTTCTCTCGTCTTAGTGTAGTGGAACTCAAATACCCGAGTGAAGGAAACTCAATAGGTTGAGTGGGGGCAACTCACTGATTTTCCTGGGGTTAGGGGAAGGAAGGCCTGAGAATCTAGACCCAAAGGACTACTTCTCGTGATGAGCTATTTGAAGGAATCTTTCGCTGTATGGCCTCTGAAGCTTCTGCGAATATCTTTCCCTTTGAGTTGTAATTTAACAAAACAATAGGAACCGCGAACAGCTCTTTGTCTTTAGCCTGGCACTTGCCATTTCCTCAGCTGCTATTAGGATAATAACCGATGTTCTAGAATCTAGTGAGTTCGATTTTCGCAACAGCTCAATTCAGGGATAGAAGA